AAATTAAAGATTACATTAGTATAATAAACACATTTTAATTCAATAATCTTATTTTTTAAATTACTTGGGATTCTTCCTGTTTCCGGGGGTTTACAGGAGTGTTAAGGATCTCAGGGGTTTAGGGGGGTAGGGGGGTTTAACGAGAAAAACCCCCGGGGATATTCTTATAGTTATGTTTCGAGTAAATCAACTACTTATGTACATGATATCAGTTATGCAAATATATAAGAATATTTCTTAACATAATCACACGTATTTATTTGAAACAAGTTTGATTAATACTACCTTTATTTGCTTTTTCCAATCACTATGAAATGGTTATGAAAGGAAAAAGAGAAAAGAAAACCCCTTACACTCTGGAATGAATGCTCGGCTTGCTGGGTAACGAGTTAAATGATTTCCACCATTAACTTATGCAAGCGTCAATAAATCTGTGGGGAGAAATTAGATTTATGGCCCTGAAATAGGAACCAAATGCCAGGAATAATTCACTATGAGAAACCCCCACAATTATTGTCTCTCACCTTCAATAAGTTCATGCATTAAGTAATAAATCATTGCTAGGTTCTTACTGTGCATGATTGTTTGATATCACTTGAAATGGTGAATAAACAACTATGTATAATTACCCATATTTTAAGTTTAATACAGGTTATTTAATGGTATAATGTAAATGAATATGTTGATATTTCATTAATATGTCTGTATGTCTTACCTTCAAGGTATGCATTAAAGGAGAAATGGTTAATATCTTAATTAGGTTATAATACATAGCATGTGTAAAAACCATGAATGGTATAATGTAAATGAATATGTTGATATTTCATTAATATGTCTGTATGTCTTACCTTCAAGGTATGCATTAAAGGAGAAATGGTTAATATCTTAATTAGGTTATAATACATAGCATGTGTAAAAACCATGAATGGTATAATGTAAATGAATATGTTGATATTTCATTAATATGTCTGTATGTCTTACCTTCAAGGTATGCATTAAAGGAGAAATGGTTAATATCTTAATTAGGTTATAATACATAGCATGTGTAAAAACCATGAATGGTATAATGTAAATGAATATGTTGATATTTCATTAATATGTCTGTATGTCTTACCTTCAAGGTATGCATTAAAGGAGAAATGGTTAATATCTTAATTAGGTTATAATACATAGCATGTGTAAAAACCATGAATGGTATAATGTAAATATTATATTATTATAAATTTCAAAGAGTAGTTTAGTTTAGAATTCTAGCTTTGGGAGTTAGAGGTGGGAGTTAAAATCTCCTCTCTTTGAGTACTAAGGGGGACTTTAACCTCCGGCATCCGGCTTACAAGACCGGCGTTCTAGTCTCTGAACTATTAGTACATCGTCACTCAAGGACTTTATTTTCGGCCCATCCAGCTGCTGGCATTAGGAATAGGAAAAGTGAGAAGTACAGGATGGATGCGATTTGGCCGATAATAATAAAAGGATGTTCTACGGGTATGCCCCCGATTCAGGTGAGAATTGCCACGTCGGCAATTAGAGCTCAAAATAGGAATTGGGTTAAAGGGCGGAAAGTCAGGGCACGCTGTTTAGAGGTGTGAAGGATTGGAACTAATATAAGGATTAAGATTGAGGCTAGTAATGCAAGGACTCCTCCAAGTTTGTTTGGGATTGATCGAAGAATAGCATAAGCAAATAAGAAGTATCATTCGGGTTTAATGTGGGGTGGTGTAACAAGAGGATTGGCCGGGGTGAAGTTATCTGGGTCTCCTAACAGGTTTGGTGAGAAAAGTGCTAGGGATGTTAGTGCAATAAGTAGGGCTGCGAACCCTAGCAGATCCTTATATGAAAAGTATGGGTGGAAGGAGATTTTGTCTGCATCAGAATTAAGCCCGAGGGGATTGTTAGAGCCTGATTCATGAAGGAAAAGGAGGTGAAGAAGAGTAGCACCTGCAATTACGAAGGGAAACAAGAAGTGGAATGCAAAGAAGCGAGTAAGGGTAGCATTATCTACAGAAAACCCGCCCCAGATTCATTGAACTAGGGTATTTCCGACATAGGGGATGGCGGATAAAAGGTTGGTAATGACAGTGGCCCCTCAGAAAGATATTTGCCCTCAGGGGAGAACGTAACCAACAAAAGCTGTTATTATTACTAGAAGGAGAAGGATGACTCCAATGTTTCAGGTTTCTTTATAGAGGTAGGAACCGTAGTAAAGTCCTCGTCCAATGTGTGCATAAATGCAGATAAAGAAAAAGGAGGCCCCGTTGGCATGTATATTACGGATTAGCCAGCCATAGTTTACATCTCGACAAATGTGGGCAACAGATGAAAAGGCTGTGGCAATGTCTGATGTATAGTGTATAGCTAGGAATAGGCCTGTAAGGATTTGGGCAATGAGACAGAGTCCAAGTAATGAACCGAAATTTCACCAGACCGAGATGTTGGAGGGGGCTGGAAGGTCTACTAGGGCGTCGTTTGCGATTTTTAGGAGAGGATGCGTTTTGCGGAGGCTAGCCATTAACAAAGTTTCTGTAGTTGAATAACAACGATGGTTTTTCAAGCCATAAGTCCTGGTTAGAGCCCTGGCAGAAATTATGTGCTTTACTGTTATTTGTTTTTTAATTTGTTGAATCGTAGGGGCGATTGCGGTTGCTTCAAATCCTTCTCCTTTTTTTGGTGCCCTTGGACTGGTAATGGTGGCGGGGGTGGGGTGTGGAGTTCTTGTAGAATTTGGAAGTCCTTTCTTGGCTCTGATTCTTTTCTTGATCTATTTAGGTGGAATGCTAGTTGTGTTTGCGTATTCTGCAGCTTTAGCTGCAGAACCTTACCCTGAATCTTGGGTTAACCCGACAGTTGTGGCTTACATGTGTTGTTACATGGCTGTTGTGGTTGGAGTGGCTAGTAAGTTTTGGCATGAGTGGGTCGGGGGTTTTTCTGGTTCGGCTGATGAGTGAGGGCCTTTTTACATCTTTCGTGCGGATAATGGAGGGGTGGCGGTGATGTATTCAGAGGGCGGGTGAATGTTAGTTGTTAGTGCTGGGGTTCTTCTCTTGACTCTGTTTGTGGTTTTGGAGTTAACTCGAGGGTTAAGTCGGGGTACTCTTCGGGCTGTTTAAATAAAGAAGATTAATAGGGCAAATATTAGGGTGATAAGAAAGAAAATAAGGTATGTTTTTACTAGACCTCGTTGGGTATTACTTGTTGAGGTAATAAGTGGGTTATTAAGTTTGGCTGTAGCTTTGGGGCCTGTTTTTTCTAATCAGGTTTGGTCGATTATTTGGCTGGCAATGGACTGGCCTATTCCTAGGCTTATTGCGGGAGGGAAGCGGTGCATGATTATGGGGAAAAAGCCAAGCATGTTTGAGAAGCGGAAGGTAGGAAGGTAGGGGGCAGGTTTGAACTGTTTACTTGCCAGGGATGCAAGTTCTAGGGCGATTATTAATCCGAGGATTGTAACAGCTAAGGCGGCTAGTTTGAGCATGGGTGGCATAGATATCACTGGTGTTTTTAATGGGACTAGGTTAGAGGTAATTAGAAGGCCAGCTACAATGCTTCCTCAAGCTAGGCGTTTGATGGGATTAAGGACTGCAGGGTTGTTTTCGTTGATAGGGGAAAGTGAATTAAAGCGGGGGTTACCCATCGAGACGAAATAAATAACGCGTAGGCTGTAGATTGCTGTGAAGGAGGTGGCTAGGAGGGTTAAGGTAAGGGCTCAGGCGTTAAGATATGAGGTGTTGAGGGCTTCAATAATAGCATCTTTAGAGAAGAAGCCGGCTAGGAAAGGGGTGCCCGTGAGGGCTAGGCTTCCGATGGTGAGGCAGGTAGAGGTGAAGGGGGTAAGGCGGTGCATCCCTCCTATTTTGCGAATGTCTTGTTCGTCATTAAGGCTATGAATAATAGAGCCTGAACATAGGAAGAGTATTGCTTTAAAGAAGGCGTGGGTACAGATGTGAAGAAATGCTAGTTGGGGCTGGTTTAACCCGATTGTTACTATTATTAAGCCTAGCTGACTGGATGTTGAGAATGCAACAATTTTTTTAATGTCGTTTTGGGTTAAAGCGCATGTGGCTGTAAATAGCGTGGTTAGGGCTCCAAGGCATAAGCAAGTGGTAAGAGCGGTGGAATTATTTTCTAGAAGGGGGCTCATTCGGACTAGAAGGAAGATTCCTGCAACAACTATAGTGCTAGAGTGAAGTAGGGCAGATACTGGTGTAGGACCTTCCATGGCAGCAGGGAGTCATGGGTGTAGTCCGAATTGGGCGGACTTACCCGTAGCGGCTACGATTAATCCAAGGAGCGGGTAGGTAAGGTCAAAGTTTTTAGCGGCTGCAAAGATTTGTTGCAGTTCTCATGAGTTGAGGTGGGATACTATTCATGCTATTGCGAAGATTAGGCCGATGTCCCCAACTCGGTTGTAAATAACTGCTTGTAGGGCTGCAGTGTTTGCGTCCGCCCGGCCATGTCATCAACCAATTAGGAGGAAAGATATGATTCCAACCCCCTCTCACCCAATAAAGAGCTGGAAGAGGTTGTTTGCTGTAACTAGGATAATTATTGCAATTAGGAAAATTAAAAGATATTTAAAGAACCGGTTTATATTAGGGTCAGCGTGTATATATCAGGAGGCAAACTCTAGGATTGACCATGTGACATATAAAGCAACAGGTGTAAAGATGACGGAGTAGTGGTCAAATTTTAAGCTGAGGTTAATGTCAAAAGTTAGTGTATTTATTCAGCTTGATGAGGAAGCAATGGTTTCTGCTCCCTCACTAAGGAATAAGAAAAGGGGGAGGAGACTAACAAAAAAGGCTAGTTTTACCGCCGTCTTTACATGTGTATGGGCTCAGTCTTCTTTTCGGGGGAGGGGGTTTAGGGTTGTCAGCACAGGATAAATCAACAGGGAAAAGATCATGAGCAGGCTTGAGGTCATAATAATGGAAGGAGTGTGCATAACTACCACTTGGAGTTGCACCAAGAGTTTTCGGTTCCTAAGACCGACGGATGAACTATTATCCTTTGGGAGTAAAGTTTCGGGGACAGTCCCGGAGTTCAACCGGGGTGATGAAACTTAGCAGGGTTCATCTGTTAGCGAACCTTCCTCGGTGGATAAGGGGGTTTTAACCCCTATTTTTAGAATCACAATCTAATGTTTTCGTTCAAACTATATCTACAGTTGGTTCAGCCTCAGATCAATTCGGGCTTAAGAATGAGGAGTAGAAGCGGAAGAAGGTGAAGGGCCATAAGTAGATGTTCTCGTGAGTGGGAGGGTTCGAGGCCAATGATGTGTGAGGGGAGGGGGCCTCGTTGGGTCATTAAGAACATGTAGAGAGAGTAGCTCGCAGTGATAAGGGTTCCTCCTCCGGTTAATACAATTGTTCACCATGATCAGTTGAACAGGGAGGTAATAATTATAAGTTCTCCTATTAAATTAGGTAGTGGGGGAAGTGCGAGATTAGCAAGGCTAGCAATAAACCATCAGGCTGTTATTAAGGGAAGAATAATTTGTAGACCACGTGCTAGGAGCATGGTTCGGCTGTGTGTTCGTTCGTAGTTTGTGTTGGCTAAACAAAATAAAGCAGAAGATGTTAACCCGTGGGCAATTATGAGGATTAGGGCTCCTGTAAACCCTCAGGGGGTTTGAATAAGGATGCCCCCAACCACTAAGCCTATGTGACTTACTGAGGAATATGCAATTAGGGATTTTAGGTCAGTTTGGCGGAGACAGATTGAGCCTGTCATGATCACCCCCCATAACGCGAAGACAAGAAAAGGGTAGCTTAGTTCTTTGGTAAGTGGGTCTAGCATAATAATTATTCGCATTATTCCGTAGCCCCCTAGTTTAAGGAGGACTGCAGCAAGTACTATTGATCCTGCAACAGGGGCTTCAACGTGTGCTTTGGGTAGTCAAAGATGAACGCCGTATAGTGGTATTTTAACAAGAAATGCTAGTAGGCAGCCTGCTCATCATAGCTTGTCAGCATTAGATGAGAGGTGGAGAGGGTGAGAGAATGGTAGGGTAAATAAGGAGAGTGTCCCGGTGTAGTTTTGGAGGAGGAGAAGGGCGACAAGTAGGGGAAGGGAGCCTGCCAATGTATAGAATAAGAAGTAGACCCCTGCGTTGAGGCGTTCTGTTTGATTACCTCATCGAGTGATGAGGATTAGGGTTGGGATAAGAGTTGCTTCAAATATAACATAAAATATGATTACTTCGGTTGCGCCGAAGGCTAGAATGAGGAAAATTTGAAGGGATGTTAGTAATGAAATGTACATGCGTTGACGATTGATAGGTTCTGTTGCTGTGTGGTTTTGGCTTGCTAGAATTATAAGGGGGAGAAGTCAACATGTAAGAACTAGTAGGGGTGTAGATAGGGGGTCTGTTGCTATAGATAGGTTTAGGGTAGATCAACCTGTTTCTATCGCATGTTTTAGTCATGAGAGGCTAATAAGTGCAATTAATATGCTGTGGGCGAGGGTTGTAGGTCAGAGTCATTTGGCTGGGGTAAGTCAGGCAGTTGGGACAAGTATTAAAGTAGGGATGAGGACTTTTAGCATTGAAGTAGGTTGAGGCTTTGAAGGTGGTCGGTTCCATGAGTGCGGGCTGTTGCTACCAGTAGAGCGAGTCCTGCGCTTGCTTCACAGGCTGAGAAAGCTAGTAACAATATAGGGGCTGTGCAGAAGCTTGTGGCGTTTAATTGAACAGTTCAAAGGGAGAGGGCAATGAACAGGGAGAGTATTATTCCTTCTAGACATAGGAGGGCAGAGAGAAGATGGGTTCGGTGAAATGCCAAGCCTGTAAGGCCTAGGATGAAAGCGGATGAGAAAGCAAAGTGTACGGGGGTCATTAGGGGATTATGGGGTTTAACCATAAGCGTTTGAGCCGAAATCAAGAGTTTTATTTAAACTAATCGCCGATTCGGCTCAGTCTAGGCCGCCTTGGAGTCATTCGTAAATAAGTCCCAAGGTGAGGAGAATTAAAACGATGGAGGCTCATAGAAATGTAAGTGTGGGGGAGGTTAATTGGTCTCCTCAAGGAAGTGGTAGTAGAAGGGCAATTTCTAAATCAAATAGGAGAAATAGAATAGCAACAAGGAAGAATCGGAGGGAGAACGGAAGTCGGGCTGTGCCTAGGGGGTCAAAACCACACTCGTAAGGGGATAATTTTTCATGATCTGGGTTTATCAGAGGTAATCAAAAGGACAGGATGGCCAGAGCAACTGATAGGGCGAGAGCAATAGAGATAACAGTTGAAACTAGGTTCATTATCTTTCCTTGGGATTTAACCAAGACCGGGTGATTGGAAGTCACTTATACTTAATTTAATACTAGAAAGATTAGGAGCCTCATCAGTAGATAGAGATGTATAAGAAAAGTCAGACAACGTCTACAAAATGTCAGTATCAGGCAGCTGCTTCGAACCCAAAGTGGTGTTCGGATGTAAAATGGTACTGGACTTGTCGTAGTAAGCATACGGCCAGGAAAGTGGAGCCAATAATAACGTGTAGTCCGTGGAAGCCGGTAGCTACGAAGAAGGTTGAGCCGTAGACGCCGTCTGCAATTGTGAAGGGGGCTTCGTAGTATTCTATGCCTTGTAGGAATGTAAAATAGAAGCCCAGAAGAATTGTGAGTGTAAGGGATTGAATGGCTTGTTTTCGTTCTCCTTCTATGATGCTGTGGTGGGCCCAGGTTACTGTTACCCCCGATGCGAGTAGTACTGCTGTGTTAAGTAAGGGAACTTCAAAGGGGTCTAGAGTAGTAATACCTGTAGGGGGTCAGCAGCCTCCTAGCTCAGGGGTAGGGGCAAGGCTTGAGTGGTAGAAGGCTCAGAAGAAGCCTAAAAAGAAGAAGACTTCTGATGTAATAAAAAGGATTATACCGTATCGGAGGCCTTTTTGTACAGGGGGTGTGTGGTGGCCTTGGAATGTGCCTTCTCGTACGATATCTCGTCATCATTGATATATTGTTAGGAGGAGGAGAATTGTGCCTAGAACAATGAGAGTTGTAGAATGGAAGTGGAATCAAATTGCAAGTCCTGAGGTTATTAGTAGAGCGGCAATTGCGCCTGTCAGGGGTCAAGGGCTTGGGTCAACTATATGGTATGCGTGTGCTTGATGTGCCATTAGATGTTTTCTTGTAGGTATAGTGTCAGAAGTAGTACGAAGACATAGGCTTGAATTATAGCTACGGCGACCTCTAGAAGTGTTAATAGAACTAGAACTGTTGCTGTAAGAATGGCTACAGAAGGTATAAGTGGTAGGAGAACAAATACAGCTGTGGAGATTAGTTGAATGAGTAAATGACCAGCTGTTAGATTAGCAGTCAGCCGAACGCCTAGGGCTAGGGGTCGGATGAATAGGCTAATTGTTTCAATAACGATAAGTATAGGGATTAGGAGATTGGGCGTCCCTTCTGGTAGAAGATGTCCTAGGGCATGGTTTGGTTGGTTTCGTATTCCAATAATAAGGGTTGCCAATCAAAGGGGGACTGCAAATCCCAGGTTGAGGGACAATTGGGCGGTAGGGGTGAAAGTGTAGGGTAAGAGTCCTAACATATTAAGTGAAATTAAAAAGAGCATCAAGGATGCTAAAAGGGCAGCTCATTTATGTCCTCCTACATTTAAGGGTAGAAGTAGTTGGTGGGTGAAGCGGTTAATAAATGCGTCTTGTAAAGTAAGAAGTCGGTTATTTAGTCACCGATTTGTTTGTGTAGGGTATAGAATGGAAGGAAATATGAGTGCTAGCGCAATTAAGGGAATTCCTAAATATGTTGTGCTTATAAATTGGTCAAAAAAGCTTACACTCAGGGTCAGTTTCAGGAGGTTTTCTCTAGTTTTTGGGGTTTGAGAGATGTGGGTTGGTAAGGAAAGGTGTGAGCTATTACTTTTTTAGGGAAGAAGGCTAGGAAGACCACTCAGGCAAAGAGTAGTGTGCCAAATCAGGGTTGTGGGAGGAGTTGGGGCATGTCGCTAAAGGTGGTCGGTAGTCACCAATCTCTAGCTTAAAAGGCTAGCGCTACTCCTTGTTTAGCTTTTTAGCGAGGCGTCTTGAAGTATGAATGAAGATCAGTTCTCAAAGTGTTCTAGGGGGACAACCTCAACTACAATTGGTATAAAGCTGTGGTTTGCACCGCAGATTTCTGAGCATTGTCCGTAGAATACTCCTGGTCGGGATGTAATGAAAGCTGTTTGGTTTAGACGACCTGGGACGGCGTCTATTTTGATTCCTAGGGCTGGGACTGCTCATGAATGAAGGACATCTTCGGCAGAGACTAAGACCCGAACTGGGGAGTCTAAGGGGACCACTATTCGGTGGTCAGCTTCTAATAGGCGGAACTGGCCAGGGGTTAGATCTTGTGTAGGAATTATGTATGAGTCAAACCCGAGATCTTCGTAATCGGTATATTCGTAGCTTCAGTATCATTGGTGGCCCATGGCTTTGATTGTAATGTGGGGGTCATTAATTTCGTCTATTAGGTAAAGGATGCGAAGGGAGGGGAGTGCAATAAGGATTAAAACTACTGCAGGTAAAATTGTTCAAATAATTTCAATTTCTTGGGAGTCTAAGATGTATTTGTTGGTTAGTTTAGTGGAAACTATGGCCACAATAATATAAAGAACTAGTGTGCTAATAAGAAAAACAATTATTAAGGCGTGGTCGTGGAAGTGTAGGAGTTCCTCTATTACTGGTGAAGCTGCATCTTGTAAACCTAGTTGTGTGGGATGTGCCATTGGTGTTTTAAGACACGCGGGATTTAAACCCGCAATTACGCCTCGACAAGGCGATGTAATAGTCGGTTTTACTAGTGTCTTATAAAGAAAGTGACAGAACGGTTATGTGGTTGGCTTGAAACCATCACACGGGGGTTCGACTCCTCCCTTTCTCGTTTAGTTTGATCGAATTTGAACAAATGCAGGCTCCTCAAACGTGTGGTATGGCGGAGGGCAGCCGTGGAGTCATTCTACGTTGGTTATGGTTAGTTCTACTGCTAGAACTTCACGTTTAGAGGCAAATGCTTCCCAGATAATGAACAGGAACATAATTACTGCCACAAGAGAAACTATGGAGCCAATAGAAGATACGGTGTTTCATAGGGTGTAAGCATCTGGGTAGTCTGAGTATCGACGAGGCATTCCAGCTAGTCCTAAGAAATGTTGAGGGAAGAAGGTAAGATTTACACCCACAAACATGATTCCGAAGTGGATTTTTGTTCAAGTGCTGTGTAGGGTGTAACCTGTAAACAAAGGGAATCAGTGTACGAAGGCAGCTACAATGGCAAACACGGCTCCTATTGAGAGTACGTAGTGGAAGTGGGCAACTACATAATATGTATCATGCAGAACAATATCTAGTGAAGAGTTGGCTAGAACAATCCCTGTTAGCCCTCCTACTGTAAAGAGGAAAATGAACCCGAGTGCTCATAGAAGTGGGGTCTCTCATTTAATAGACCCCCCATGAAGTGTGGCTAGTCAGCTGAAGACTTTAACACCAGTAGGGATCGCAATAATTATGGTGGCTGATGTAAAATATGCACGTGTGTCTACGTCTATCCCGACTGTGAACATGTGATGTGCTCATACGATAAACCCTAAAAGGCCGATGGCCATCATAGCTCAAACCATACCCATGTAACCGAATGGCTCTTTTTTACCAGAATAATATGCAACGATATGGGAAATTATTCCGAAGCCAGGGAGAATTAGAATATAAACTTCAGGGTGACCGAAGAATCAGAACAGGTGTTGGTAAAGGATAGGATCTCCCCCTCCGGCCGGGTCAAAGAAAGTAGTGTTGAGGTTACGATCTGTTAGAAGTATTGTAATGCCGGCGGCAAGAACAGGGAGGGACAGGAGCAGTAGCACCGCTGTAATTAGGACAGCCCATACAAACAAGGGTGTCTGATACTGAGAGGTGGCGGGGGGTTTCATGTTGATGATGGTTGTAATGAAGTTAATTGCCCCTAGAATTGATGAAATCCCTGCAAGATGTAGGGAGAAAATAGTTAGGTCTACAGATGCACCTGCATGGGCCAGGTTTCCTGCTAGAGGGGGGTAAACTGTTCAACCAGTACCAGCGCCGGCTTCTACCCCAGAAGAGGCTAGAAGAAGCAGGAAGGATGGGGGGAGGAGTCAGAAGCTTATGTTATTTATTCGAGGGAATGCTATATCTGGGGCGCCAATTATAAGCGGGATAAGTCAGTTTCCAAAGCCACCAATCATGATTGGCATTACTATAAAGAAAATTATTACGAAAGCATGTGCTGTAACAATTACATTATAGATCTGATCATCGCCGAGTAGGGCTCCAGGCTGGCTCAGTTCAGCTCGAATGAGCAGGCTGAGGGCAGTTCCTACTATTCCGGCTCAGGCACCAAATACAAGATAAAGGGTACCAATGTCTTTGTGATTAGTCGAGAAGAATCAACGTGTGATGGCCACAGGTAGGATGGCTGAATGTTTAAGCGGTGGATTGTAGTCCCATAGACAGAGGTTTAATTCCTCTTCTTACCAAGCTCCGAGGTGTTTAACATATTAGATTGCAAATCTAAAGAAGCAAGCTAGACGTTTGCCGGGGCTTTCCTCCGCCTACTATTTATGTTTAAATAGGCGGAGGAAAGCTAGATAGATGCTCGCCGGTTTGAGCGCTTAGCTGTTAACTAAGAGTTTGTAGGATCGAAGCCTACCTGTCTAGAAAGCTTTAGCTTAATTAAAGCACCTGTTTTGCATACAGGAGATGTGGGTTAACGTCCCGCAAGTTTTATCAGGGGCTGGGAGATTTTCACTCCCACTAAGGGCTTTGAAGGTCCTCGGTCTGATCTTATCCTAAGCCTCTTATACGGTCAATAGAGTTAGTATTGTTGGGGTTAGTGGGAGTAGGAGGATAGTTGCTGTGGTTAAAGTGGCAAGTGGGAGTGTTAGTTGTGAGGAATGAAGGCGTCACGGGGCTGTACCTGTTACGTTATTAGGGGACATGGTAAGTGTTATAGCATATGTTAGCCGTAAATAAAAGTACAGGCTTAATAGGGCGGTGAGTGCGGCTAGGGTGGCAATAGGCGCTAGATCTTGTTTGGTTAGTTCTTGAAGAATAAGTCATTTTGGCATGAAGCCTGTTAATGGTGGAAGGCCTCCTAGGGACAGTAGAATAAGGGGGGTAAGGGTTGTTAGTGCAGGGGCTTTTGCTCAAGAGGTAGCTAGTATATTGATGCTTGTTGATTTATTTAGTTTTAATACAAGGAATGTTGAGGATGTTATGACTAGGTATGTAAATAAGGTAAGGAGGGTTAAAGAGGGTGAGAATTGAAGGACAAGGATTATTCAACCTAGGTGGGCTGTGGAGGAGTATGCTATGATTTTTCGAAGTTGTGTTTGGTTAAGCCCCCCTCAGCCTCCAACAAGGGTTGAGGTAATGCCAAGAATGATCAAGATTGTGGGGTCAGCAGGTTGAATTTGAAGAAGTAGGGCGAAGGGTGCTAGTTTTTGTCAGGTCGATAAGATGAGTCCTGTGGTTAGGTCTAATCCTTGGAGCACTTCGGGTAATCATGTATGTAGTGGGGCAAGCCCTACTTTTAGGGAGAGGGCAAGGATAGCCAGAGTGGTTGCAAGGGGGTGGGATATTTGTAGAATATCTCATTGGCCTGTTAATCATGCATTAGTAGTGCTGGCAAATAGCAGGGTAGCTGCTCCTGTTGCTTGAGTGAGAAAATATTTTGTGGTAGCTTCAACTGCCCGGGGGTGATGCTGTTGGGCTATAAGGGGGAGGATGGCAAGGGTATTGATTTCTAGGCCTATTCAGGCGAGTAATCAGTGGGAGCTTGCAAATGTAATAGTGGTTCCTAGTCCAAGGCTAAGTAGTAGAGTGGCTAAGATATATGGGTTCATTAGTAGAGGTAGGGATCTAACCTACATGTTTGGGGTATGGGCCCAAGAGCTTGTTTAGCTGACTTTACTTAGGAAGTGGTGTAATGGAAGCACTGAGAGTTTTGATCTCTTTAGTTAGGGTTCGAATCCCTTCTTTCTAAGGAGCTGGAGGGGCTTTAACCCTCATAATACACTCTATCAAAGTGGTCCTTTACTTCAGGCACAGTTCCGTGGTTAAATTTGAGGGGGGAGGCCGGCGAACGCGATGGGGAGTGCGAGGTGTCAGATAACTAAGGCTAGTGTGAGTGGAAGGAAGTTTTTTCAGATTAAATGCATTAGTTGGTCGTACCGGAATCGAGGGTAGGAGGCTCGGACTCAGAGAAAGAGTAAGGAGAGGAGTGCTGCTTTTGTTATTAGATTTACGGCTGTTAGTTCAGGGGTGGCGGGAATGTGGGAGGCACCTAAGAAAAGGGTGGCGGAGAGGGTATTTATAAGGAGAATATTTGCGTATTCTGCTAGGAAAAATAGGGCGAAGGGACCTCCTGCATATTCTACGTTGAAGCCTGAGACTAGTTCCGATTCTCCTTCAGTCAGGTCGAAGGGTGCTCGGTTAGTTTCTGCTAGTGTGGAAATGTATCATATTGCGGCTAAAGGTCAGGCTGGCAGGAGGAGTCAAGTAGCTTCTTGGGCTGTGCTAAAGGTTTGTAGGGTAAAACCGCCCGTAAAAATGATTGCGTTTAAGAGGATTAGTCCCAGGCTGACTTCATATGAAATAGTTTGTGCTACAGCTCGTAGGGCCCCGATGAGGGCATATTTTGAGTTGGATGCTCAACCTGAGCCTAGAATGGAATATACTGCTAAACTAGAAAGTGCTAAAATGAAGAGAATCCCCAGATTTAAGTCTAGAATAGGATATGGCATAGGAAGGGGGGCCCACAAGGTGAGGGCGAGGGTGAGGGCTAATATTGGAGCGAGAAGAAAAAGAATGGGTGAGGCGGTTGAGGGACGAACGGGCTCTTTGGTAAATAGCTTTACCCCATCGGCGATTGGTTGGAGAAGGCCGTAAGGCCCGACGATGTTTGGGCCTTTTCGAAATTGTATATATCCTAGGACTTTTCGTTCAACTAGTGTAAGGAAAGCAACAGCCAGAAGTACAGGAACAATGTAGGCTAAAGGGTTGATAATATGTGTAAAAAGCGTTGAGATCATAGTTGGAGAGAGGATTTGAACCTCTGTACAAAGGGCTTAGGCCTTTTGCAATGTGACCGGGCTCTGCCACTCCAACTTGTCGTTCTCTCAGACAAGGGGACGACGCCCCCCTTGCCTGATTGAGCTGCTTTCATTAGGTGGGGGTGAGGCATGTTTTGACATGGGCCCCCTCTTTTCGGTCCTTTCGTACTAGAAAAGATCATTACATAGATAGAAACCGACCTGGATTACTCCGGTCTGAACTCAGATCACGTAGGACTTTAATCGTTGAACAAACGAACCCTTAATAGCGGCTGCACCATTAGGATGTCCTGATCCAACATCGAGGTCGTAAACCTCCTCGTTGATACGGGCTCTAAGAGGAGATTGCGCTGTTATCCCTAGGGTAACTTGGTCCATTGATCGGCGTTGCCGGATCTTATTGGTCAGAAGTATCTGTTAATTAGAGCTGTCGCTCTTGGTTGTGAATGTAGTACATTCGGTCCTTGCGGGGGTTTTTTATTTCTCCGCGGTCGCCCCAACCTAAGACATTAGGGCAGGGTTCAGTTTATTCGTGCCCCGTGTTTGGGGTATTAATGCTGATCTGCTTTAGTGTCTAAAGCTCCATAGGGTCTTCTCGTCTTATGTGTATATCCCCGCTTCTGCACGGGGAGATCAATTTCATTGACTTGAAAGAGGAGACAGTCAAGCCCTCGTTATGCCATTCATACAGGTCCCCATTTAAGAGACAAGTGATTGCGCTACCTTCGCACGGTCAAAATACCGCGGCCGTTAAACATATAGTCACAGGGCAGGCGGGACCTCTTATACTTTTGGTTTAGCAAGAGGCGATGTTTTTGGTAAACAGGCGAGGCTGAGTGTGTTTGCCGAGTTCCTTCTCTTTCTTTTAGTCTTTCCCTAAGAGCATACCTGTGTGGGATTAACGGTTATCTGTTTGGGTGTTTTTCTGGTTGTTTTATCTGTGATTCAGTTCCCTCTGTTTTTGGGTCCGTTAAGGTTCGGTGGATTGTCCGTTTCCGAGATACACGCATGCAGGGAGAAAGCCGTTAGGCTTTCTTATATACTGATTTTAGCAGGATCACTCCCATGTTTGCATGGGAAGGCCCAGTAGGATATAGGGGAGTAAGAAATAATGGTCGAAACTTGAGGCTTATAATAGTAAGTGTCTGAGCTTTAACGCTTTTTGATGGGATGGCTGCTTTCAAGCCCACCCTGATGTTTTGCCTTAGTTGAATATGATCTTTATCCTCCTAAAAAAGTTGTATCTTGTTTCTAAGGGGCTGTACCCCCTTTGACTAACTCTCCTGGTTTCTTGCAATATCTGTTGATATATGTAGGGGGTTGGGGAAGAAAGAAGCCGGGAGGCTGAACTTCTATCCAGTTATTGGGCAACCAGCTATTACTAAGTTCGGTAGGTTTATCACCTCTACTCGAAGGTCTTCCCACTCTTTTGCCACAGAGACGGGTTGGCCCTATTAATTAGGCTGCCTTGGAGTAGCTCACAAAGTTTCGGGTTGTCAAACTAAAGTGCTCTTTGCTTGGGTTGCACTGGCTAAATCATGATGCAAAAGGTACGAGATATGATCTCTGCTTTTCTGGGCTTCACTTGTTTATTTCATTTAGTTTTTCAGCGTTCCCTTGCGGTACTTTCTCTATTGCTCCGTTGTTCCTTTTCTGTCACCCATACTAGGGGGGAAAAATGGTTTGTTTATGGAGACGTTTGTGTCTTTGGGTTTAGTTATTGTGTTTTGTTGTTTTTGGTTAGGTTGGGCTAGCGGGTCAGTATCAAGGCAACTCGAATTGAACGAATATTTCCTCCGTGTAAAGGGGGTGTTCTGCTTTGAACTATGCTTTGGTTTTGCCAAGTGCACCTTCCGGTACACTTACCATGTTACGACTTGCCTCCCCTTTGCTGGTAAAAGGTTTTAAGTTAAATTATAAAAATATGCTTGGGGAGAGTGACGGGCGGTGTGTGCGCGCTTCAGGGCCAGTTTCAGCGGAACGCTCTGCTTTCTGCTTACTGCTAAATCCTCCTTCTAGATACACGTTTCAGTATTATTATCCGTGATTCGCTATAATAGGGAATGTAGCCCATTTCTTCCCCTTCCATACGCTACACCTCGACCTGACGTTTTGGGTTGTACCAATTGTGCTTACTAAGGGGCCTTCATAGGGTAAGCTGGCGACGGCGGTATATAGGCGGGAATGACTAGGAAAGGTGAGGTTAAACGGGGGTTATCGGTTATAGAACAGGCTCCTCTAGGTGGGTCTAAAGCACCGCCAAGTCCTTTGGGTTTTAAGCTATTGCTCGTAGTTTCCAGGCGGATAGTAGTTGTGTAAAACTATCAATGTTTAGGGCAAAGCATAGTGGGGTATCTAATCCCAGTTTGTGTCTTAGCTTTCGTGGGCTCAGGTATAGTAAAGCCACCTTCGTGAATGGGCTTCTTACTTTCGTAAGCGTATAACAGCTTAGTAAGTGTTCGGCTTTAGTGTTTGTTGTTCCTTAACCACGCTTTACGCCGGAGCCTGTCAACTTGGGCCTCTCGTATAACCGCGGTAGCTGGCACGAGTTTTACCGGCCCTTTTAACCATAACTAAGTCAAGTTTGCACTTATTGGCTTAATGTCTGTCACTGCTGGATTCCCTTGAGGGTGTGGCTAAGCAAGGTGTTGTGGGCTATGAAGGTATGTGCCTGATACCTGCTCCTTGTCCCCGGACGGGGGACTACAGGGCATTCTCACGGGGGTGCGGATACTCGCATGTGTAAATTTGGTTAAAGCTGATAGGAAAGTCAGGACCAAGCCTTTGTGTTTTCGAGGCTGTACTAGAGCCTATCTTAACATCTTCAGTGTAATGCTTTATTTTAAGCTACGATAAC